CATTCAAATAGGAGGGCGGGAAGGCTCTATGGAAAAATGGCGGTTCAATTCGATGTTGTTTAAGGAGGAGTTAGAACACGGGTGCGGGTTAAGTAAATCACTAGAGGGTATTCGACCCGTTGGAAATACAAATGGGGGTGAAGACCCTGTTATAAATAACATGATTCATGGTTGGATTGATAGTGACAGCTCTAATAATATTGATCCTTTATTTGGTGTCAGCAACATTCGGAGTTTGATCTGTGATGACACTTTTTTAGTTAAGGATAGTAATGGTGAAAATTATTCCATATATTTGGATATTGAAAATTTTATTTTTGAGGTTGAAGACGATCGTTCTTTTTTGAGTGAATTGGGCGGTTTTTTTTCTAGTTGCCTAAATTATAGTTATCCGAATGATGGACCTAAGAGTGACAATCACTACTACAATCGTTACATGTATGATACTCAATATAGTTGGAATAATCACATTACTAGTTGCATTGAGAGTTATCTTCGTTCTGAAATCCATATTGATAGTTACATTTCAAGCGGTAGTGACAATTACAGTAAGAATTACATTTATAGTTACATTTGTAGTGAAAGCGTAAATAGTATTGACAGTGATAGTTTCATCAGTATACAAACTAGCGAAAGTGGAAGTGATCTCGATATAAGTAAAAAATACAGGAATTTGTGGGTTCAATGCGAAAATTGTTATGGATTAAATTATAAGAAATTTTTTAGGTTAAAACGGAATATTTGTGAACAATGTGGATATCATTTGAAAATGAGTAGTTCAGAAAGAATCGAACTTTTGATTGATCCAGGCACTTGGGATGCTATGGATGAGGACATGGTTTCGGTGGACCCCATTGAATTTCATTCGGAGCAGGAGCCTTATAAAGATCGTATTGATTCTTATCAAAAAAAGACAGGGTTAACTGAGGCTGTTCAAACAGGCATAGGTCAATTAAACGGTATTTCCATCGCAATTGGGATTATGGATTTTCAGTTTATGGGGGGCAGTATGGGATCCGTAGTAGGCGAGAAAATCACCCGTTTGATCGAATATGCTACTAATAGCTCTCTACCCCTTATTATAGTGTGTGCTTCGGGGGGAGCCCGCATGCAAGAAGGAAGTTTGAGCTTGATGCAAATGGCTAAAATATCTTCAGCTTTATATGATTATCAATCAAATAAAAAGTTATTCTACGTATCAATCCTTACATCTCCTACAACCGGTGGGGTGACTGCCAGTTTTGGTATGTTAGGAGATATCATTATTGCCGAACCTAATGCTTACATTGCATTTGCAGGTAAAAGAGTAATTGAACAAACATTGAATAAGACAGTACCTGATGGGTCACAAGAAGCTGAGTATTTATTCCATAAGGGCTTATTCGACCCAATCGTACCACGTAATCCTTTAAAGGGTGTTCTGAGTGAGTTATTTCAGCTTCACGGTTTCTGTCCTTTGAATAAAAATTGAATCAAGTAGATCATTTAATTCTGTTTTTTTTATTTGAAGTTTACAAGTATTTAGTTTCCATTTTATTTAGTTTATGGTAATCAAAGTGAAAATAAAAAATAATAAGCACGGAGTTTTACTTGAGGTTATAAAATACAATTGTATAACGGATCATAAGTTGTTGATAATCACTTTTCTTATTTGCTACAGATCCATTTTATTTCTACCTATATAATGCATGATTAGTAATCGGGAAGGCTCTATCAATAGGATAAAAGAGTGAATTTTTCTCCTAAATTAGGAAAAATTCATGTTATTTTATTACATTACGTATTTATTATAGATATAATTATTCTCCAAGTAAGAACCTTTTTTGGTATTTATTAGAAGATAAGTATAAGAGAACAATAATAATAAATATATATTATATAAAAGTGAATAGGTACACTTATTTAGTTCTACGTTTCTTGTACCTATTATTATATACTGATAATAGATATACTTATCATAAGATATCTTTATAACAGGTACAAAATATTAAATCGAGGTATCCATTCTATGACAACTTTCAACTTACCCTCTTTTTTTGTGCCTTTAGTGGGTCTAGTATTTCCAGCAATTGCAATGGCTTCCCTATCTCTTCATGTTCAAAAAAACAAGATTATCTAGATTCGACGGGACCAAATCTCGTTCATTTTTTTTTTCAAGACTCGGACTTGGGTCATAATACAGATATCTATATCTATTTAAATTTATCTATCTATTTAGTGGACATAGGATACAACATGTGGATTCTTCCGAACACAAATGAAAGAGCTATTATGCGCGTGGAAACATCATGGGATGATATATGGGGATAAATAGATTATATATTCAAAAGGGGGTCCGCAGATGTATGAAATGGAAAGTAAAAATATCTCTATGTATGTAGATATCTATAGTGGGATTATATGAGGGGGATCCTTTTTTATATCTAAGCGATTCGATGAATTACTCCTAATGGTTCACATCATAATAAGAGTGCTAGTTGATAAGAGTTGCTTCAGGAACAAAAAAAGAAAGTCAAATTTTGGTTATTCTCTAAATTTCAATAAAATTAAACAACTGGATCTAGTATGAACTGGCGATCAGAACATATATGGATAGAACTTATAATGGGGTCTCGAAAAACAAGTAATTTATGTTGGGCCTGTATCCTTTTTTTAGGTTCACTGGGATTCTTATTGGTTGGAACTTCTAGTTACCTTGGTAGGAATCTGATATCCTTATTTCCTTCTCAGCAAATCCTTTTTTTCCCACAAGGGATCGTGATGTCTTTCTATGGGATCGCGGGTATGTTCATTAGCTCCTATTTGTGGTGCACAATTTCGTGGAATGTGGGTAGTGGTTATGATAGATTCGATAGAAAAAAAGGAATAGTGTGTATTTTTCGTTGGGGATTCCCTGGAAGAAATCGTCGAATCTTTCTTCGATTCCTTATGAGAGATATTCAGTCGATTAGAATAGAGGTTAAAGAAGGTATTTATTCCCGGCGTGTACTTTATATGGAAATCAGAGGCCAGGGTGCCATTCCTTTGACTCGTACTGATGAGAATTTGACTCCACGAGAAATTGAACAAAAGGCTGCGGAATTGGCCTATTTTTTGCGCGTACCAATTGAAGTATTTTGAAATGAATTGAAGAATGAATGCTTTCGCAGCATTGAGTTCTGTTTTGTTTTTTCAGGTTGCTCATTCGAGCAAAAGCAGACGCGTGTGAAACAACCAGAAAACAGAAAACAAAGCGCTTTTTCCACCAAAAGTTTTTGATGGATTGTATATGGAAATCAACTCCATTTTTTCATACTCGTAACAAGTATACTAAGTATGGATTCATCATATATATCCGAAAAACTAAAACTATATATATACTTCATATTTTTTGGGTCCAATATTTTTTAATTGATATGTTAGATATAGATGGATCATATCTTGTAATTCAATTCTGTTTTTGTTTTGTCTCGAAATTCGAAAAATATGCATTTCTTGACTTGAAGTGGCTCGTTAGGGCATTCAGCGAAAGGATACAATTGCTTCGAATGAAGACATAATAAAAAAAATATTGTTTCCAGATCTAAGGATTAGCCCTTTAATTAAATAATTAAATTAATTCAATTTAAATTAAATAAAATAAAGGGGGTCTGTGGATTCAATACCCTGTTTGTTATAGAACTCATGTTTCATGGAAATATCAGATTGGATAGAATCGAGGAATGAGGTGGTTTCATTAACAATTCACAGATTAAAAATGCCAAAAAAGAAAGCATTCAACCCCCTTCTATATCTTACATCTATAGTTTTTTTGCCCTGGTGGATTTCTTTCTCATTTAATAAAAGTATGGAATCTTTGGTTACTAATTGGTGGAATGCTGGGCAATCCGAAGTTTTTTTGAATAATATTCAAGAAAAGAACGTTCTGGAAAAATTCATAGAATTAGAAGAACTCTTCCTTTTGGACGAAATGATAAAGGAGTACCCCGATACACATATACAAAAGCTTCATATAGGAATACACAAAGAAACGATCCAATTGGTCAAAATGTACAATGAGGATCATATCCATACCATTTTACATTTTTCGACAAATATAATAAGCTTCGCTATTCTAAGTGGTTATTCTATTCTGGGTAATGAAGAACTTGGTATTATTAATTCTTGGGTTCGGAAATTTATCTATAACTTAAGCGACACAATAAAAGCTTTTTCTATTCTTTTATTAACGGATTTATGTATTGGATTCCACTCGCCTCATGGTTGGGAACTAATGATTGGTTCTGTCTACAAGGATTTTGGATTTTATCATAATAATCAAATTATATCTGGTCTTGTTTCCACCTTTCCAGTCATTCTAGATACAATTTTGAAATATTGGATCTTCCGTTATTTAAATCGTGTATCTCCGTCACTTGTAGTCATTTATCATTCAATGAATGACTAAAAATGATCTACTGATATAAATCTAATCATAATGTTTTTTTTACTTCGTACATAAACAAACCATTCAAAATGTTACTTATTTTTTAAGTTTCTACCGATCCGGGACATGACTCCTGGATCCCAGTAAAATAGCAGAATCGTGGATAGGGAACTCTACTAGCAACCTACCCAATTTATTGTAGAAATTTTCGGGATCAATGATTGGACCATGCAAAATAGAACTATCTTTTCTTGGATAAAGGAACAGATGACTCGATCCATTTTCGTATCGGTCATTATATTTATATATGTAATAACTTGGACATCTATTTCACACGCATATCCCATTTTTGCACAACAGGGTTATGAGAATCCACGAGAAGCTACTGGGCGTATTGTATGCGCCAATTGTCATTTAGCCAATAAGCCCGTGGATATTGAGGTTCCACAAGCGGTACTTCCGGATACTGTATTTGAAGCAGTTGTTAGAATTCCCTATGATATCCAACTGAAACAGGTTCTTTCTAATGGGAAACGGGGATCTTTGAATGTGGGGGCTGTTCTTATTTTACCTGAAGGATTCGAATTAGCCCCCT